ACATCCGTCCCAAGGTATCATTTCCAATACATCTGTGGGGCAGGCTCGTACACATTGAGTACACCCTATACATGTATCATAAATCTTTACTGAATGTGACATTGGATCTATCAATTTTTTGAACGTTATCAATTTTCGATCTGGTAAAATCAGTAGTAACTGAATCATATATTGTAGACACCAGACGAATCAGTGGTTTACCAGAATTTTTTTGAATTTAATAATCAATCCACTTCTGGATCTGGTCATGAGAATGAGAGAGGTCCAAGATACTTTGATTTATTACGTTTCAGCAAACATGGTCATACGAGTTATACACGACACGCTAATTCTAATTGGTAAATATTCTATATATCTGTCTTTATTTATATCATTACGACTATTTATTCAACAAATTCGATTGATTGATACGAGTTGATTTTCTGTTACGATAGATCGACGAAACAATAGCTGGCCCAATAGCTGCTTCAGCGGCTGCAATAGCTATAACAAAGATCGAGAAAATGTCTCCTTTTAATTGTCGACTATCAAATAAATCAGAAAATGTTACGAGATTTAGATTAACCGCATTCAGTATAAGCTCAAGACACATAAGTGCTCTAACCATGTTTCGGCTTGTGATCAATCCATAAATACCGATAGAAAATAAATAGGCACTCAAAATAAGTACATGCTCGGTCATCATTGACCAACTCCTCATCAATTGAGATTGATTTCAATATGAACAACAATACAATTGAACCGATTTGATTGACTAGAATATAACAAGTACGGAAAAAAGGAAGGTATTAGTAATGGATCGAACTCAAACCCATTCAATTTAATATATGAACAATAGAATATCAAAATGGAACTGAAGGGAAATTGATGTGATAATAATAACACAGAACAAAACACGGCCTTATTTATTTTATTTGATTTTGTATTTCTAATTCTAAGTATTTATTACTGACGAGCCATAGCAATTGCACCTATCAAAGCAACTAAAAGAATTATAGAAATGAGTTCAAATGGAAGATAAAAATCTGTTGATAAATGAATTCCAATTTGTTGAACGTTACTTGTCAGGTCCTGCTCTATAATCTGATTTGATCTTGTAGTCCAAATAATCCCGTACCATGACGTATCTGAGATAGTAGTAATTAGTGAAAAAAGAATACTTGTACAAACCAGTGAAGTAACTCCATCTCCAACTGTCCAAAGATATAAATCTTTGTAATATTCTGAACCATTCATGAACATCACAGCAAATACGATTAAGACATTTACGGCTCCCACGTAAATAAGGAGCTGTGCAGCAGCTACAAAATAGGAGTTAGATGGAATATGGAATAAGGATATACAAACAAGAACCAATCCTAATGAAAAGGCAGAATAAATTGGATTGGTAAGTAATACCACCCCTAGGCCTCCTAATATAAGACCTGATCCTAGAAATACTAAAAGAATATCATGTATTGATCCAGGTAAATCCATTATGTGTAAAATAAGAGATAAATAAGTTGAAATATTGAATTTTCATGACCTTACTGACCGGGCCAGGAAAAAAGAGGTTACCCTATCTTTCTTTTTTTTTTCTTGTATATGCCTAATTGAATTGAATCTTAATGTGGTGTGGATTGATGTAGATACAGTTATTGGACCAATCCCGCTTTTGTATCCGAAAGAGTAGTTGAAATTTGATATTTCGAAATCATCACGGATATATGAATCTATTCGAAATCCAAATCAAGCCGTGATTCTCACCAATCAATAGTTATGTTTTGTAGTTACTAACCAACCAAAATGAAAGAAACTTCGCTTCTTTAGATCAAAACGGAATCTTAGTAATTGGTAATCGTTCTTGAATCAAGGGGGTTATCCGTGGCTATTTTTATTTGAGTCGAATTCATAATTGTTCGAATTGTGTAATCGCCAATTACTGACATTGGTAACCGACCCAAAGCAATTTGATTATAATTCAATTCGTGACGATCGTAAGTAGAAAGTTCATATTCTTCAGTCATTGATAAACAGTTTGTTGGACAATACTCGACGCAGTTACCACAAAATATACAGATTCCGAAATCAATACTATAATTAAGCAATCGTTTCTTTCTAATATCTGTTTCCAATCTCCAATCAACAACGGGTAGATCTATGGGGCATACACGAACACATACTTCACAAGCAATGCATTTATCAAATTCAAAGTGGATTCGACCGCGGAAACGCTCTGATGTGATCGATTTTTCATAAGGATATTGAATAGTTACAGGTAAACGATTCGCGTGGGATAAGGTAATCATGAAACTTTGACCAATGTACCTTGCAGCTCGTACTGTTTGTTGACCATAATTCATGAACCCGGTCACCATAGGGAACATATCGTGGATATCCATGAATAAATTGATGTTTCTTTCTCTTGCTTGAGAGAGGTTATGAATCTAGAATACCGTATTCTGTTACAATGAAAGGAGTTGGGAAGAAGTTGTCAATAATAGATTACCTAGAGAAATAG